CGTACGAAAGTTAATAGTATACCACTTCTACGAATAGCTCGTAATGCTGCGTCTCTTCCGAGACCGGGACCTTTTATCATGACTTCTGCTCGTTGCATACCTTGATCTACTACTGTACGAATAGCATTTGCTGCGGCAGTTTGAGCGGCAAAGGGTGTCCCTCTTCTCGTACCCTTGAATCCACAAGTACCGGCCGAGGACCAGGAAACCACCCGCCCCCGCACATCTGTAACTGTGACTATGGTATTATTGAAACTTGCTTGAACATGAATAACTCCCTTTGGTATTCTACGTGCACTCTTACGTGAACCAATACGTACATTCCTACGTGAACCAGTTCTCGGTATAGCTTTTGCCATATTGTATCATCTCATAAATATGAGTCAGAAATATATGGATATATCCATTTTATGTCAAAACAGATTTCTTATTTGTACATTGAGCCCTTTAGCGGGTCTGATTATCCTTGTCTTTGTTTATGTCTCGGGTTGGAACAAATTACTATAATGCGCCCCCGCCTACGGATTAGTCGACATTTTTCACAAATTTTTCGAACGGAAGCTCTTATTTTCATATTTGTCATTCCTTATCTTAATTCTTTTTTGGTAGAAAATAAGTTTCTTGAAATTTTGCATCTCGAATCGTATCGAATAAAAATGACCTAATCTTTCGAATCCTTGTTTCGGAGTCGATAAATTATACGTCCTCTGGTTGAATCATAACGACTTACTTCAATTTTGACTTTATCTCCTGGCAGTATCCGTATAAAACTACGTCGGATCTTTCCTGAAACGTAACCTAGAATCAGATCTTCATTATCTAACCGAACTCGGAACATGCCATTGGGAAGCGATTCAGTAATTAAACCTTCATGAATCCATTTTTGTTCTTTCATTTCAGGTAAAGCCCCCCTGAAGTATCAATTAATGGAGGAAAGACGATATTAGACAACTTACCCCCTTTCTTTTTTTTTTTACAAATAGGAAGAGGTTTCGGATCCCATTTGGATATTAAATGGATTACCATATATAACACAAAATTTCTCCACCGATTCGTTCTAGTCGAGCCTCCCGGTCTGTCATTATACCCCGAGAAGTAGAAAGAATTACAATTCCCATCCCACCTAAAATTCTAGGAATTCGTTGAGAGTTAGAATAGATTCGTAAACCGGGTCTACTGATCCGTTTTAAATTTAAAAAATTTCTATAGGGTCTTTTCCCATTCCTTCTATGTCGAAGGGTTAAAACCAAAAAATATTTGTTTTTTTCTCGATGTTTTCTGACGTTTTCGATAAAACCCTCTCGGAAAAGTATTTTAACAATATTTTCGGTAATATTAGTAGATGCTATGCGAACAACTCTTTTTCTATCCATATCAGCATTTCGTATAGAGGTTATTATCTCAGCAATAGTGTCTCTACCCATGATGAACTAAAATTATTGGTGTCTCAAAATTGGATATAATCAACATGTTTTTCTTTTTTTTTTTTATTGATTTATGAATAGGAATTTTGCAAGGTATATGCGTGAGACACAATCTACGAATTAATCTAGTTCTTAATCTATTTCTTTCAAATACCCCAAAGATATCACGATCTCATTTTATTTTATAATACCTCGGGAGCTAATGAAACTATTTTAGTAAAATTCAATTGTCTTAATTCACGGGGGATTGCCCCAAAAATTCGCGTTCCTTTTGGATTTCCTTCTTGATCAATCACAACTGCAGCATTGTCATCATATCGTATTATCATACCGCTGTCACGTTTTAGTTCTTTACAGGTACGAACAATTACAGCTCTCACTACTTCTGATTTTTCTAGGGGCATATTTGGTACTGCTTCTTTAATCACAGCAACAATAACGTCACCAATATGAGCATATCGACGATTACTAGCTCCTATGATTCGAATACACATCAATTCTCGAGCCCCGCTGTTATCCGCTACATTTAAATGGGTCTGAGGTTGAATCATATCAAATTTTTTGTTTATTCTTCCAATGCAAAGGATGAAGAAAATAAAAGAAATATTGTTTGTCCAAAAAAAGAAACCTGCGTTTTTGTTTCATCCCTAAGATTCATCTCTGTCGGTTCTACATTTTTATCCCGAAATAATAAATTGAGTTCGTATAGGCATTTTAGATGCTGCTATTAAAATAGCCCTTCTAGCTATATTTTCGGTTACTCCACCCATTTCATATAGTATTCGCCCCGGTTTAACAACAGCTACCCAATATTCAGGGGATCCTTTCCCCGAACCCATACGTGTTTCAGCAGGTCTTACTGTAACTGGTTTGTCTGGAAATATACGGACCCATATTTTTCCACCACGGCGTGCATTTCGTGTCATTGCTCGTCGACCTGCTTCGATTTGTCTAGATGTGATCCAAGCAGGTTCAAGTGCCTGAAGAGCATATTTACCGAAACAAATATGATTACCTCGATAAGATATTCCCTTCATTCTTCCTCTATGTTGTTTACGGAATCTAGTTCTTTTGGG